AATTGCCGGAGGCCTATGCTTTTTTGAATCCGATTGTAGATGTTATGCCAGTCATACCTCTGTTTTTTTTTCTCTTAGCCTTTGTTTGGCAAGCTGCTGTAAGTTTTCGCTGAGATCTTTAATATTATCCTAGAAAATTCAGGATTTATTTCGAAGATTTTATCAATTGGATCAAATAAGTCTCACAATAATGAACCCTCAATTCAAAGAAACTCTTGACTAGACGCGATAAATCTAAATCACCCCATTCAGACCCCATTTTTTTTTCCAATGAAAGACACTAATCCTATTAGTATCTGAATCTTAGAGAATATATAATTTTGGGTATGAAATGCAATTTTAGTAATGAAAGACTCTTATGACAAAAGAATTTTCATAAATTCAAAAATTTTTCTATTTCTAGAAAGCGCTTCATTCATTTCGTGATGTAAAAATAGAATTAGGGTATGTGGTATAAAAACAGACGATCTATTCCCCCTTTTCAAAAAAAAAATGATCTTGGAGATTGTGTAATGCTTACTCTCAAACTTTTCGTTTATACAGTAGTGATATTCTTTGTTTCTCTCTTCATCTTTGGATTCCTATCTAATGATCCGGGGCGTAATCCTGGACGTGAAGAATAAAATGAAAAATGATTTGAAAATTTTGAAAGATCAATGAAATTAAAATATAAAGTCATCGAGGGAGGCGGAAAGAGAGGGATTCGAACCCTCGGTACAAATAACTTGTACAACGGATTAGCAATCCGCCGCTTTCGTCCACTCAGCCATCTCTCCCAATTGAAAAAAATACTATGTTACATTACACATAAAGTAAGGATTAAAAAAGGCTTTCTTTCTATCTTTTTATTATATATTATATAGATTAGATATGTATAATTTTTATCAGTAATTCCATTTAGATAAAGTAAGAGCTAAAAAGATCCAATTGTTTTCATTTTGATCGAAAAGGCACTTTTCTTTTACTCCCGCGCCCGGCCCGGCTAGGTATTGACCTAGTCAGGGCCCTTTGCCAAGCCCTTTTTTTGTTCCAACGAATGATAGATAAAACCCTTTATCGGGTTTGAAAACAGAAAGACTTGTTAGTAAATTAAAACAACTCGAAAGTGTGATTTCTTATTATTTTATTCTTTTTTTTTACTTTGACTACTGTGTTTTATATTTTTTTGTAATAAAAAAGAGATATAGAATAAACAAAAAAAACTCTGGACTCTTACACAACGCATTTTGATGTTATGATTTTGGTGCTTTTAGTGAATCGTCTCTATCAAAATGACTTTAGTAAAAAAAAGAAATTCTTATTTAATTTTAGTTATTTAATCTTTTCCTAATTGAATCCCGCAAACAAAAAAAGAAAGTTAACACTCTAATTTTCATGATTCGTTTAGGATCCTATTTTGATTACGCCAAATGCCTCTGTTCGACAAAAGATTCATTTGTATACAATAATCACATTGTAGCGGGTATAGTTTAGTGGTAAAAGTGTGATTCGTTCTATGAATCCCCTTAATAGTTAAGGGGTCCCTCGGTTTAATTTATATTTCGATTAAAAACTTTTTTTCTTAAAAGGATTTAATCCTTTACCTCTCAATGACTGATTCGAGGAAAAATAGAAATTCTCGTGATTTGTATCCAAAGGTCAATTGTAAATTGGATTCTAAAATTGCGAAACATAATTATTTAATTGGAAGTATTAATCCAATTTACAAATTATGAATAAAGATCCATGGCTGAAGATAGAAAAGTGGATTTCTAACCGTAACTAAATCTTCAATTTTGAGTTGATAGAGAAGAAATTGAAGCAAAATAGCTATTAAATGATGACTTTGATTTACTAGAGACATCGACATATTGTTTTAGCTCGGTGGGAACAAAGTACTTTTCCTAAGGATTTTTTGAAATAGAAATAAAGAACGAAGGAACTAGAAAGATTGTTACAATTATCTTATTCTAGCGGGATCATCTAAAAAGCAAGTCTTTTTGAATTCAATGTATTCAGACAAAAAAGCTAACATAGATGTTATGGGTAGAATTTTCATTCACATCTTTTCGATATTTAGATCTAGGAATTGATCCATCTTCCATAAAGGAGCCGAATGAAACCAAAGTTTCATGTTCGGTTTTGAATTAGAGACGTTAAAAATGTTGAATTGAATCGGCGTCGACTATAACCCCTAGCCTTCCAAACTAACGATGCGGGTTCGATTCCCGCTACCCGCTTTAGACCCTCTCTTATCGAATTCATATATTCATTCTTTATATTTCTTTCTTAATTAATATTACTAGTAATAGGAAGAAATATAAAGAATGAATATATAAAACTCTTACTTATATATTTATATTCGCTATTTTCATTCTCTCTATATTAATTAATAATTCATGCATGATTTAATTAAATATACAATTCCTAAAAATATCTCATATACAATCTTATTCTTTTTTTTTTCAAACAAGAGGCAAAATTTAAATGAATGAAAGGCGTCCATTGTCTAATGGATAGG